GCGTGCATTATTTAAATAATGTAAATAGATGCATTTTGGGTTTGAAAATATATTACTTGAGGTTTTCCTGTTTACGGGGGGTTTTCAGGAACGATAGTGATCTCAGGAGTATAGGGGGGTAGGGGGGTTTTACGCAAAAACTCCCGGGGGGTATCTTGGATATTTTAGGAGTAAAAGTATGGCACTTATGTCCTTGATATCCAAGTATGTAATTCTTGCGGATAATATCTTTACGCCACACATGATACTTACTTGCAAGTCACGGGTAAAACTGTTCAACCTTGATTTAGCTGTTATCGTTATGCACTGTGAAATGCCAATTGAAAGGAAACCAAAAAAGAGAACCAGCCACCCGCTGGAGTGAATGCTCGGCATGGTGGGTAACGAGGAGTATGTATTACCACCATTAACTTATGCAAGCGTCGATGAAAGTGTGAGGAGTAATATCAACCAGTGTTCCTGAAATAGGAACCAAATGCCAGGAATAGTTCACTAAGTGTTACCCCCACAATAATTGTCCCTCACCTTCAATAAGAGTATGCATTAAGGAATAATAGATTGGTCGGTTCTTACTACATTAAACTTTTGAGAGTTGGCGGGATGTTGAATTCATGGTATATCTTTGGCTAGTGAATTATTGTGTTAAGTCTTTGAATTTTGTACGGGAGTGTATTACTGTGAATGACAGTTAATCTATGATTATACATTTTTGTAGGTTTTAGTCTAAGCTATCCATTTAAATTATCTGAAAACATTTAATACATTATGTACTATACTTCATTATTTAGTGGAGTAAAGCATATTATGTCCTTCAACATTAATATATATAATGGTTAATATAAATATATGGTGTAAATACATATATGTACAAACAAAGAGTAGTTTAATTTAGAATACTAGCTTTGGGAGTTAGTGGTAGGGGTTAGAATCCCTTCTCTTTGAGCATTAGAGGGGATTTTAACCCCTGGCGTCCGGTTTACAAGACCGGCGCTCTGAAACTGAGCTACTGATGCATAGTCATCCAAGGGCTTTGTTTTCTAGTCATCCTGCCAGTGGGGCAAGTACTAGGAACAATAGGAAGTATAGGACGGAGGCGACTTGTCCGATGATGATAAATGGATGTTCGACAGGTATTCCGCCAATTCAGGTGAGGATGGCGACGTTTGCGATTAGGGTTCAAAATAGGAATTGGGTGACGGGTCGGAATGTTAGGCCTCGTTGTTTAGAGGTGTGCAGGATTGGGACAACTATAAGTACGAGGATTGAGGCAAGTAGGGCTAATACGCCTCCTAGTTTGTTTGGAATTGAGCGTAGGATGGCGTACGCAAATAAGAAGTATCATTCAGGTTTGATATGTGGGGGAGTTACTAGTGGGTTGGCGGGGGTGAAATTGTCTGGGTCACCCAGGAGGTTGGGTGAGAATAGTGCTAGGGAGGTCAGTGCGATAAGTACAACTACAAAGCCTAGTAAGTCTTTGTATGAGAGATTAGGGTGGAAAGAGATTTTGTCTACGTCTGAATTTAATCCCAGGGGGTTGTTTGATCCCGTTTCGTGTAGGAAGAGCAGGTGGAGCATGGTAACAGCTGCAATGATGAATGGTAGTAGGAAGTGGAATGCGAAGAAGCGGGTGAGGGTTGCGTTGTCTACTGAGAAGCCGCCCCAGATTCATTGGACTAGGGTGTTGCCGACGTAGGGGATAGCGGAGAGTAGATTGGTAATAACGGTGGCACCTCAGAAGGATATTTGTCCTCAGGGAAGGACGTAGCCCACGAAGGCGGTTGCTATTACTAGAAGTAGAAGGACGACTCCAATGTTTCATGTTTCTTTGTATAGGTACGAGCCGTAGTAAAGACCTCGGCCGATGTGTAGGTAGATGCAGATGAAAAAGAAGGAGGCGCCGTTGGCGTGTAGGTTACGGATCAGTCATCCGTAGTTTACGTCTCGACAAATGTGTGCAACGGATGAGAAGGCTATTGTAATGTCTGAGGTGTAGTGTATAGCGAGAAATAGGCCTGTTAGGATTTGAGCAATCAAGCAAAGGCCAAGTAGGGAGCCAAAGTTTCATCATACTGAAATATTGGAGGGTGCGGGAAGGTCAACTAATGCGTTGTTAGCAATTTTTAGTAGTGGGTGGGTTTTGCGTAGGCTTGCCATTAAGAGGTTCTTGTAGTTGAATAACAACGGTGGTTTTTCAAGCCATTAGTCCTGGTTAGAGTCCTGGCAGGAATTATGACTTATATTATGTCTTTGTTTTTATTTGGTTTAGTTTTGGGTCTGGTAGCAGTTGCTTCTAACCCTTCTCCGTACTTTGCTGCTTTGGGGTTAGTTGTGGTGGCAGGATTAGGGTGTGGTGTGTTGGTGGGGCATGGGGGCTCTTTTTTGTCCTTAGTTTTGTTTTTGATCTATCTGGGAGGGATATTAGTTGTATTTGCTTATTCAGCGGCACTTGCTGCTGAGCCTTATCCCGAGAGCTGAGGTAGTCGGCCTGTTGCGGCCTATATGGTAATGTATGTGGTAGGGGTGGCTTTGGTTTCTGGGTTGTTTTGAGGCGGGTGATATGAGTCTTCTTGGGTATCGGTAGATGAGTTGGGTGACTTTTCTACACTTCGAGGAGATATTGGGGGCGTGGCATTGATGTATTCGTTAGGGGGCGGGATGTTAGTGATTAGTGCATGGGTCCTCTTGCTTACTTTGTTTGTGGTTTTGGAGTTAACACGAGGGTTGAGTCGGGGGACGCTTCGAGCAGTTTAGAGAATAAAGATTAATGTTGCGAGGGCGAAGGTTAGGAGGAATAAGGTTAGGTAGGTTTTGATTATTCCTTGTTGGGTGTTGCTTGTAGTTGTTACAAGGGGGATGTTGAGGGATGCTATTGCTTTAGGGCCTGATTTTTCTAGTCAGGTTTGGTCGATCATTTGGCTTGCAATTGCCTGACCCAGGGCTAGGTTAAGTTTTGGGGTGAAGCGGTGAATGATTGCTGGGAAGAAACCGAGCATGTTGGAGAAGTGGTGGGGGGTGAGTAGAGGTGTGGGTTTGAATTGTTTGCTTGTTAGTGAAGCTAGTTCTAGCGCTAGTAGCAGGCCAAGGATAGTCACTGCTAGGGCAGCTAGTTTTAATAGGGGAGGTATCGACATGACGGGCGTTTTTAGGGGGAGGATGTTGGAGGTGATAAGTAATCCGGCGACAATGCTTCCTCAAGCTAATCGTTTAATGGGGTTGATGACTGCAGGGTTGTTTTCATTAATTGGGGAGAGTGAGTTGAATCGGGGGTGGCCTATGGCGACAAAGAAGACTACGCGGAGGCTGTAGATAGCTGTGAATGAGGTGGCTAAAAGTGTGAGGGCGAGGGCTCAGGCGTTGAGATAAGATGTGTTTAGGGCTTCGATGATGGCGTCTTTAGAGAAGAAGCCTGCTAAGAAGGGGGTGCCTGTGAGGGCGAGGCTGCCAAGGGTTAGGCAGGATGATGTAAAGGGGGTGAGGTGGTGCATTCCTCCTATTTTTCGGATGTCTTGTTCATCATTAAGGCTGTGGATGATTGAGCCAGAGCAGAGGAAAAGTATAGCCTTGAAGAAAGCATGGGTGCAGATGTGGAGGAAGGCAAGTTGAGGTTGGTTAAGTCCAATTGTGACCATTATTAGGCCTAGTTGGCTGGATGTGGAGAAAGCGACGATTTTTTTGATGTCGTTTTGGGTAAGTGCGCAAGTAGCGGTGAATAGGGTTGTTAGAGCTCCCAAGCATAAGCATGTTGTTAGGGCGGTTTGGTTATTTTCTAAGAGGGGGCTTATACGGACTAGGAGGAAGATTCCGGCAACGACCATGGTGCTGGAGTGCAGTAGGGCAGAGACCGGTGTAGGGCCTTCCATGGCGGAGGGAAGTCATGGGTGGAGTCCAAATTGGGCTGACTTTCCGGTGGCTGCAAGGATGAGCCCCAGGAGAGGAAAGGTAAGATCTATGTTTTTGGCAGCTGCGAATATTTGTTGTATTTCTCAGGAGTTGAGGTTTGTTGCTATTCATGCTATGGCGAAGATTAGGCCGATGTCTCCGACTCGGTTATAAAGGACTGCCTGGAGGGCGGCTGTGTTTGCATCGGCTCGGCCATACCATCAGCCGATTAAAAGGAAGGACATGATACCTACTCCTTCTCAGCCGATGAAAATTTGGAATATGTTGTTGGCTGTGACTAGGATGATTATGGCGATGAGGAAGACAAGGAGGTATTTGAAGAAACGGTTTATGAAGGGGTCCGCGTGCATGTATCAGGAGGCGAACTCTAGGATCGACCAAGTAACGTATAGAGCGATTGGGGTGAAGATGATTGAGTAGTGGTCAAATTTAAAGCTGATGTTTACATCAAAGGTTAAGGTGTTTATTCAGTTCCAGTTGGTGATGATTGTCTCCGCGCCTTCGTTGAGGAAGAGGAACAGAGGAAGGAGGCTGACAAAGAAAGCTAGCTTCACTGCTGTTTTGACATGGGACAAGGCCCAGTCGGTTTCTCGGGGGAGGGGGTTTAGGGTAGTAAGGACGGGGTAAATTAGTAGTGCAAAGATGATGATTAAGCTGGAGGTTATTATTAGGGAGGTGGGATGCATAGCTGCTACTTGGATTTGCACCAAGAGTTTTTGGTTCCTAAGACCAACGGATGAGCTGTTATCCTTTAGGAGCGTTGCGAGTGAGCCCAGGGGTTCAACCAAGGTGGCGAAGATTAGCAGTCTTCGTTGCTAGCGAGCCTCTCTCGGTGGATAAGAGGGTTTTAACCTCTGTCTTTAGAATCACAATCTAATATTTTGGTTAAACTATATCTACAGGCGGTCCAGCCTCAAATTAGCTCTGGTTTAAGGATTAGGAGGATGAGCGGAAGCAGGTGGAGGGCCATTAGGAGATGTTCTCGAGAATGTGAGGGATCTAGGGCGATGATGTGTGCTGGCAGCGGGCCTCGTTGGGTTATAAGGAATATGTAGAGTGAGTAGCCAGCGGTAATTAAGGTGCCTGCTCCTGTCAGGGCCAGGGTTCATCAAGATCAGTTAAACAGGGATGTAATGATTATTAGTTCTCCCATGAGGTTAGGTAGAGGGGGGAGGGCGAGGTTGGCTAGGCTGGCGATGAATCACCAGGTTGTTATAAGCGGAAGTGCCATTTGGAGTCCTCGTGCTAATACCATGGTTCGGCTGTGTGTGCGCTCATAGTTAGTGTTTGCTAGACAGAAGAGGGCTGAGGATGTTAGACCATGGGCAATTATTAGGATAAGGGCCCCGGTGAAACCTCAGGGGGTTTGAATTAGGATGCCACCTACTACGAGGCCCATGTGGCTGACGGAGGAGTAGGCGATGAGGGATTTTAGATCTGTTTGGCGTAAGCAGATTGAGCCGGTCATAATTACTCCTCATAGCGCTAGGATAATGAAGGGGTAGCTTAATTCTTTGGTTAGGGGCTCTAGCATTACTAGTATTCGTATTATTCCGTAGCCTCCTAGTTTTAGTAGAACAGCAGCAAGGATTATAGACCCTGCGACGGGGGCTTCTACGTGGGCTTTGGGAAGTCAGAGATGGACGCCGTAGAGTGGTATTTTTACTAGGAAGGCTAGTAGACAGCCCGCTCACCATAATTTGTCTGCATAGGTTGTGAGCTGAAGGGGGTTGGCGTATTGTAGTGTAAGGAGGGAGAGGGTTCCAGTATTGTTTTGAAGGAGGAGGAGCGCAACGAGGAGGGGGAGGGATCCTGCCAGGGTGTAGAATAGGAAGTAGGTGCCAGCATTAAGACGTTCTGTTTGGTTCCCTCAACGGGTAATGAGGAAGAGTGTGGGAATAAGTGTAGCTTCGAATATGACGTAGAATATAATGATTTCGGTTGCCCCAAAAGCCATAATTAGGAAGATTTGTAGGGAGGTGAGGAGGGTGATGTACATTCGTTGACGATTAATGGGCTCTAAAGCTGTGTGATTTTGGCTGGCAAGAATTATAAGGGGCAGAAGTCAGCATGTTAGGACTAGGAGGGGCGTGGATAAGGGGTCTGTTGCTATGTAGGGGTTGAGGCAAGATCAGCCTGTTTCTGAAAGGTTTTTTAGTCAGGTAAGGCTAGCTAGTGCGATGATGAGGCTGTGTAAGAGGGCTGTGGGTCAGAGTCATTTGGCCGAAACTAGCCAAGTTGTTGGGACAAGCATTAGGGTTGGAATTAGAATTTTTAGCATTGTAGGAGGTTTAGGCTCTGAAGACGATCAGTTCCGTGGGTACGGGCGGTAGCTACTAGGATGACAAGTCCTGCACCTGCTTCGCAGGCCGAGAATGCGAGCAGAAGTATTGGTGAGGCTGAGAAGTGTGTAGTGCTTAGTTGTAGGGCTCACAGAGAAAGGGCAATAAATAAAGAAAGTATTATCCCTTCTAAGCAGAGGAGGGCGGAGAGAAGGTGGGTTCGGTGGAATGCTAGCCCTGTCAATCCTAGTATGAAGGCTGAGGAGAAGGTGAAGTGAACGGGGGTCATTAGGTGATTGTGGACTTTAACCACAATTTTTTGAGCCGAAATCAAATGTTTTTCTTAAACTAATAACCTATTCGGCCCATTCGAGGCCCCCTTGAAGTCACTCGTAGATTAGACCCAAGGTGAGAAGGATCAAGACAGCCGAGGCTCAAAAGAAGGTTAGTAGGGGGGAAGAAAGTTGGTCACCTCATGGGAGGGGGAGGAGAAGGGCGATTTCTAGGTCAAAAAGGAGGAAGAGGATTGCAACGAGAAAAAATCGTAGGGAAAAAGGAAGGCGGGCAGAGCCAAGTGGGTCAAAGCCGCACTCATAGGGGGAGAGTTTTTCGTGGTCGGGTGTTATTTGGGGTAGTCAGAAAGAGACAATGGCTAGGACTGTAGAGAGTGCGATAGCAATGACAATAATTGTCGTGACTAAGTTCATTATCTTTCCTTGGATTTTAACCAAGACCTGGTGATTGGAAGTCACTAATACTAACTTTAGTACTAGAAAGATTATGAGCCTCATCAGTAGATGGAGATGTATAAGAATAATCAGACAACGTCTACGAAGTGTCAATATCAGGCGGCTGCTTCGAATCCGAAGTGGTGCTCAGATGTGAAGTGGTATTGGATTTGGCGGAGTAGGCAGACAGCTAAGAAGGAAGAGCCGATGATAACATGGAGGCCGTGGAAGCCTGTTGCTACGAAGAAGGTGGAGCCGTAGACTCCGTCGGCGAGTGTGAAGGGGGCTTCATAGTATTCTATTGCTTGAAGGAAGGTGAAGTAGAAGCCAAGTAGGATTGTTAGTAGGAGAGATTGAATTGCCTGTTTCCGTTCGCCTTCTATGATGCTGTGGTGGGCTCAGGTGACGGTTACTCCTGAGGCAAGTAGGACGGCTGTGTTTAGGAGGGGCACTTCGAATGGGTCTAGGGGAGTAATGCCTGTTGGGGGTCAGCAGCCTCCTAGCTCTGGGGTTGGCGCAAGGCTTGCGTGGTAGAAGGCTCAGAAAAATCCTAGGAAAAAGAAGACTTCGGAGGTAATGAAGAGGATCATTCCGTATCGGAGGCCTTTTTGTACGGGGGGTGTGTGGTGTCCTTGGAATGTGCCTTCTCGTACGATGTCTCGCCATCATTGGTACATTGTTAAGAGGAGAAGGGCTAGTCCGAGGGACATTAGTGTTGTAGAGTGGAAGTGGAATCAAATTGCGAGACCTGATGTTATTAGCAGGGCAGCAACTGCGCCTGTTAGGGGTCAAGGGCTGGGGTCGACTATGTGGTATGCGTGTGCTTGGTGGGCCATTAGACGTTTTCTTGTAGGTAGAGGCTTAGAAGGAGGACAAAGACATAAGCTTGAATTATTGCTACAGCTACTTCTAGAAGTGTTAGGAGGAATAGAAGCGTTGCTGTGAGAATTGCGACGGTTGGTATTAGGGGGAGGAGGACGAAAGCAGCTGTGGCAATTAGTTGAATTAGGAGATGGCCGGCTGTGAGGTTGGCTGTTAATCGAACTCCTAGCGCTAGGGGGCGGATAAATAGGCTAATTGTTTCGATGATAATAAGAACGGGGATTAGGAGTGTGGGAGTCCCTTCTGGCAGAAGGTGACCTAGCGCAATGGTTGGTTGGTTTCGTATCCCGATGATGACTGTGGCCAATCAGAGGGGGACAGCAAGTCCTATGTTGAGGGATAATTGTGTGGTTGGGGTAAATGTGTAAGGGAGTAGTCCGAGCATGTTAAGGGTAATAAGGAATAGTATAAGCGATGTTAGGAGTAGGGCTCATTTGTGGCCTCCAGGATTTAGGGGTAGTAAGAGTTGCTGGGTAAATCGGTTGATGAATCAACTTTGGAGTGTCAACAGACGGTTGTTTAATCATCGTGTAGAGGGGGTTGGGTACAGAGTTCAGGGGAGGCTAAGGGCGAGAGCCATTAAGGGGATGCCCAGGTAGGAGGGGCTTATAAATTGATCGAAGAAACTTAGTGTCATGGTCAGGTTCAGGGCTCAGTTTTAGGTTTCTCAGTGCTTTGAGGGGTTGGCTCATTTGGGAAAGTGTGGGCTATAACTTTAGGGGGAAGAATGGTTAGGAAAACTAGTCAGGAGAAGACTAGAATGGCAAATCAAGGAGCGGGGTTGAGTTGAGGCATGCAGCTAAGGGTGGTTGGGAGTCACCTATCATTAGCTTAAAAGGCTAACGCTATGGCCCTATTTAGCTTCTTAGCTAAGCGTCTTCAAGTATTAAAGATGATCAATTTTCAAAGTGTTCTAGTGGGACTGCTTCAACTACAATGGGTATAAAGCTGTGATTAGCTCCGCAGATTTCAGAGCATTGTCCATAAAAGACACCTGGTCGGGATGCGATAAAGGCTGTCTGGTTCAGGCGGCCAGGAACTGCGTCTATTTTTACTCCTAGAGCAGGTACAGCTCAGGAGTGAAGTACGTCTTCGGCAGAAACTAAGACTCGGATTGGGGATTCAACCGGGATTACTATTCGGTGGTCGGCTTCTAGAAGGCGGAATTGGCCGGGGGTTAGGTCTTGTGTGGGAATTATGTAAGAGTCAAATCCGAGGTCTTCGTAGTCGGTGTACTCGTAGCTTCAGTATCACTGGTGGCCCATGGCTTTAATTGTTAGATGGGGGTCGTTAATTTCGTCTATTAGGTAGAGGATGCGAAGTGAAGGGAGGGCGATGAGAATTAAGATAATTGCTGGGAGAATTGTTCAGATGATTTCAATTTCTTGGGAATCTAAAATATACTTGTTAGTTAATTTGGTGGAAACCATAGCCACAATAATGTAAAGTACTAGTGTACTGATCAGGAAAACGATTATTAAGGCATGGTCGTGGAAGTGAAGAAGTTCTTCTATAACAGGTGAAGCTGCATCTTGAAATCCTAGTTGTGAGGGATGTGCCATTAATTTTAAGACACGCGGGGTTTTAACCCACAATTTTGCCTTGACAAGGCAGGGTAATGGCTGTTTTACTAGTGTCTTATGAAGAAAGTGACAGAGTGGTTATGTGGTTGGCTTGAAACCAGCCTACGGGGGTTCAATTCCTCCCTTTCTCGGTTAGTTTGATTGAACTTGAACGAATGCAGGTTCCTCAAATGTGTGATAAGGGGGAGGGCAGCCGTGCAGTCATTCTACGTTGGTTGTTGTGAGTTCTACTGACAGAACTTCACGTTTAGCAGCAAATGCTTCTCAAATAATGAATAGGAACATAATTACGGCTACGAGGGAAATTAGAGAGCCGATGGAAGAGATTGTGTTTCAAAGGGTGTAGGCATCTGGGTAGTCTGAGTATCGTCGGGGCATTCCAGCTAAACCTAAAAAGTGTTGTGGGAAGAATGTTAAGTTGACTCCTACGAACATCACTCCAAAGTGGATTTTTGTTCAAGTGCTGTGGAGAGTATAGCCTGAAAATAGGGGGAATCAGTGTACGAAGGCGGCAACAATGGCAAATACGGCTCCTATTGATAGGACGTAGTGGAAGTGGGCTACTACATAGTATGTGTCATGAAGGACAATATCTAGTGAGGAGTTGGCTAGGACAATTCCTGTTAGGCCTCCAACTGTGAAGAGGAAGATGAAGCCAAGGGCTCATAGTAGGGGAGTCTCTCATTTAATTGAGCCTCCGTGAAGGGTTGCTAGTCAGCTGAAGACTTTAACCCCTGTTGGGATGGCGATGATTATAGTGGCGGATGTGAAGTAGGCTCACGGGTCTACGTCCATGCCGACTGTGAACATGTGGTGGGCCCATACGATAAAGCCTAGGAGGCCAATTGCTATCATGGCTCATACCATGCCCATGTAGCCGAAAGGTTCTTTTTTACCAGAGTAATAGGCAACAATGTGGGAGATTATTCCAAATCCGGGGAGAATTAAAATATAGACTTCTGGGTGGCCAAAGAATCAGAATAGGTGTTGGTAAAGGATCGGGTCTCCTCCTCCTGCCGGGTCGAAGAAGGTGGTGTTTAGATTTCGGTCTGTAAGAAGCATTGTAATTCCGGCAGCTAGCACTGGGAGGGAAAGAAGGAGTAGGACGGCCGTGATTAGGACAGCTCAGACGAATAGGGGTGTCTGATATTGGGAGATGGCAGGGGGCTTCATGTTAATGATTGTTGTAATAAAATTAATTGCCCCTAGAATTGAGGACACACCCGCCAGGTGGAGGGAAAAGATAGTTAGGTCAACAGATGCCCCCGCGTGTGCCAGGTTACCTGCGAGGGGAGGGTAGACCGTTCACCCAGTTCCAGCACCGGCTTCTACCCCTGAGGAGGCTAGGAGTAGAAGGAATGATGGGGGGAGGAGTCAAAAGCTCATGTTATTTATTCGGGGGAATGCTATGTCAGGAGCTCCGATTATTAGGGGGATCAGTCAGTTTCCGAACCCTCCGATCATGATTGGCATTACTATAAAGAAAATTATTACAAACGCATGTGCTGTAACAATTACGTTATAAATCTGGTCGTCTCCGAGGAGAGCCCCTGGTTGGCTTAGCTCTGCTCGAATGAGCAGGCTTAGGGCCGTACCGACTATACCGGCTCAGGCACCGAATACTAGATAGAGGGTGCCGATGTCTTTGTGATTGGTCGAGAAAAATCAACGTGTGATTGCCATAGGTAGGATGGCTGAGGTTTAAGCGGTGGATTGTAGCCCCATAAACAGAGGTTTGAGTCCTCTTCTTACCAAGCTCCGAGGTGTTTTTACATATTAGATTGCAAATCTAAAGAAGTAGACTAGTCGTCTGCCGGGGCTTTCCCCCGCCTATTAGTGCCTAGATTAGGCGGGGGAAAGGTAGATGGATGCTCGCTGGTTTGAGCGCTTAGCTGTTAACTAAGAGTTTGTAGGATCGAGGCCTACCTATCTAGTAAGGCTTTAGCTTAATTAAAGTGTCTGTTTTGCATGCAGGAGATGTGGGGTAATGTCCCGCAAGTCTTACAGGGACTGGGAGATTTTCACTCCCACTGAGGGCTTTGAAGGCCCTTGGTCTAGATATTAGCCTAAGTCTCTTAGAGGGTTAGAAGGGCTATTATAGCAGGGGTGAGGGGGAGGAGGGCGACCGTGGCGGTAGCAGAAATGGCGAGGGGAAGTGTTAGTTGTGTTGTTGGGAGACGTCAAGGGGTTGTCCCAGATAGGCTGTTGGGAGAAATGGTAAGGGTTATTGCGTATGTGAGGCGGAGGTAAAAGTATAGGCTTAGGAGGGCTGTTAGTGCGGCTAGTGTGGCTGTGGGGGCTAGGTCTTGTTTGGTTACCTCTTGCAGGATGAGTCATTTTGGCATGAAGCCTGTTAGTGGGGGGAGGCCGCCTAGGGAGAGTAAGACGAGGGGGGTTAAGGAAGTTAGTGCAGGGGCTTTAGCCCAGGAGATGGCGAGGGTGTTAATATTGGTTGCCTTGTTTAGTTTAAATACAAGGAATGTTGAAAATGTTATGATGAAGTATGTGATGAGGGTTAGTAGTGTGAGGGAGGGAGAGAACTGTAGTACGAGGATCATTCAGCCGAGGTGAGCAATTGATGAGTAGGCGAGGATTTTTCGTAGTTGTGTTTGGTTTAGTCCCCCTCATCCTCCGACAAGGGTAGACATTAGGCCTAGAATGATGAGTAGGGATGAGTTGGTGGGCTGAATTTGGAGGAGAAGGGCGAAGGGGGCCAGTTTTTGTCAGGTTGAGAGGATGAGTCCGGTAGTGAGGTCTAGTCCTTGTAGGACTTCTGGCAGTCATGAGTGTGTGGGGGCAAGACCAATTTTAAGGGCGAGGGCAATGGTAATCATAGTAATAGGGAGGGGGTGGGATATTTGTTGGATATCTCATTGTCCGGTGAGTCATGCATTGGTGGTGCTTGCAAAGAGTAGTATCGCGGCGGCGGTGGCTTGGGTGAGGAAGTACTTAGTGGTGGCTTCGACTGCTCGTGGGTGATGGTGTTGGGCTATGAGGGGAATAATGGCTAGGGTATTTATTTCAAGTCCTATTCAAGCGAGGAGTCAGTGTGAGCTCGCGAATGTAATGGTAGTTCCTAGGCCTAGACCGAATAAGAGGGTGGCTAAGATGTACGGGTTCATTAGTAAAGGAAGGAGTTTAACCAACATGTTTGGGGTATGGGCCCAAAAGCTTAATTAGCTGACTTTACTAGGAAGTGGTGTAGTGGAAGCACTGAGAGTTTTGATCTCTCCAGGTAGGGTTCGAGTCCCTTCTTTCTAAGGAGTTGGAGGGACTTTAACCCTCATGGTTCACTCTATCAAAGTGGCCCTTTTATTCAGGCACAGCTCCGGGTTATAGTTGGGGGGGTAGGCCTGCGAATGCGATGGGGAGTGCAAGGTGTCAGATTACTAGGGCGAGGGTTAGCGGGAGGAAGTTTTTTCAAATTAAGTGCATGAGCTGGTCGTATCGGAATCGGGGGTAGGAGGCTCGAACTCATAGGAAGACAATTGAGAGGAAAGCTGCTTTAGTTATGAGGTTGATTGCGGTAAGTTCTGGGATGGTGGGGATATGTGAGGCTCCTAGGAAGAGGGTGGCGGAAAGTGTATTTATGAGGAGAATGTTGGCGTATTCTGCTAGGAAAAATAGGGCAAAAGGGCCGCCTGCGTATTCTACGTTAAAGCCTGAGACTAGTTCGGATTCTCCTTCTGTGAGGTCAAAGGGGGCACGGTTGGTTTCTGCTAGTGTGGAAATGTACCATATTGCGGCGAGAGGTCAGGCGGGTATAATTAGTCAAATACTTTCTTGGGCAACATTGAAGGTTTGGAGTGTAAAGCCTCCGGTAAAAATGATGGCATTAAGTAGAATTAGTCCGAGGCTGACTTCGTAGGAGATGGTTTGGGCAACAGCTCGGAGAGCCCCGATTAGTGCATATTTTGAGTTTGATGCTCATCCTGACCCTAGAATGGAATAGACTGCTAGGCTGGATAGGGCCAGAATAAACAAGATGCCCAGGTTAAGGTCGATTACAGGGTAGGGGAGTGGTATCGGGGCTCATAGGGTGAGAGCAAGTGTTAGGGCCAGCATAGGGGTTAGAAGGAATAGAAGGGGGGAAGAGGTGGAGGGTCGTACTGGCTCTTTAATGAATAGTTTGACTCCGTCAGCGATGGGTTGAAGGAGTCCATAGGGGCCTACGATGTTTGGGCCTTTTCGCAGTTGTATATAACCTAAGACTTTTCGTTCAAGAAGGGTTAGGAAAGCAACGGCTAGGAGGACTGGGACGATGAAGGCTAGGGGGTTGATGATGTGGGTAATGAGTGTTGAGATCATAGTTAAGGAGAGGACTTGAACCTCTGTGGAAAGGGCTTAGGTCTTTTGCAGTAACCGGGCTCTGCCACCTTAACATGCCGTTCTCTAAGGCATGGGGGTTATGCCCTTTTGCCTATTTTATTTGTTTTCATTAGGTGGGGGTGAGGCGTACATGCGGTAGGGGCCTCTTCTTTTCGGTCCTTTCGTACTAGAAAAGATCATTTCATAGATAGAAACTGACCTGGATTACTCCGGTCTGAACTCAGATCACGTAGGACTTTAATCGTTGAACAAACGAACCCTTAATAGCGGCTGCACCATTAGGATGTCCTGATCCAACATCGAGGTCGTAAACCCCCTTGTCGATATGGCCTCTAAAAGGGGATTGCGCTGTTATCCCTAGGGTAACTCGGTCCGTTGATCGGCTTTGCCGGATCTAGATGGTCAGAATTTCTGTTTACTAGAGCGGGAGCTCTTGGCTGTGAGAGGGGGTGCCCTCGTTCCACGTGGGGGTTTTGTGTTTCCCCGCGGTCGCCCCAACCAAAGACATTAGGGCAGGGATCATTTGGTTTAATCCCTTGTTTAGGGAGTGCTTAACATGGTCTGCTTTGGTGTCTAAAGCTCCATAGGGTCTTCTCGTCTTATGTGCTTATCCCCGCTTCTGCACGGGGAGATCAATTTCATTGACTTGAAAGAGGAGACAGTTAAGCCCTCGTTATGCCATTCATACAGGTCTCCATTTAAAAGACAAGTGATTGCGCTACCTTCGCACGGTCAAAATACCGCGGCCGTTAAACTTATAGTCACAGGGCAGGCGGGACCTCTTATTCATTGATTTTGCAAGAGGCGATGTTTTTGGTAAACAGGCGAGGCTTCATGTGTTTGCCGAGTTCCTTCTCTTTCTTTTAGTCTTTCCTTGGGTGCACACCAGTGTGGGGTTAACGGTCGTATAATTGGGGGGTTTTCTGGTTGTTTGGTCTATTGTTCAGTTCCCTCTTTGTTTGGGGCCGGTTAAGGTTCGGTGGGAGGTCCGTTCCGATATACACGTGTGCGGGGAGAGAAGTTGTCTTCTCTTATTACTCATGTTAGCATGGTCGCTCCTATGTTTGCATAGGATGGCCTGGTAGGTTAAGGGGGTTAAGATTAAGTTATCAGGATGGGAAGGGGGAGGCTATGTTTGAGCTTTAACGCTTTCTATTAGGATGGCTGCTTTTAGGCCCACCAAAACATGTTACCTTTAGGTTGATTATGATCTTTACCCTTCTAAAAAAGTTGTGTCTTGTATCAAAGGGGCTGTACCCCCTTTGATTAACTCTCTGGGTTTCTTTGTGTCAGAAGGGGGTGAAGACTGAGGGTGAAGAAAGAAGCCGAGAGGCTGAACTTCTATCCAATTCTCAGGCAACCAGCTATAACTAGGCTCGGTAGGTCTGTCACCTCTACTCGAAGTTCTTCCCACTCTTTTGCCACAGAGACGGGTTTGCCCTATTGATAGGCTGACTTGGAGTAGCTCGCTTAGTTTCGGGGTGTCAAACTAAAGTGCTCTTTGCTTGAGGGTTACTGGCTAAGTCATGATGCAAAAGGTACGAGAATGAGTCTCTGCTTTTATGTGCTTTACTGGGTTGTTTCATTTCTCTTTCAGCTTTCCCTTACGGTACTTTTTCTGTTGCTCCGCAGTTCCTTTTCTATCGCCTGTACTAGGGAGGAAAAATGGTTTGTTTGGGGTAAGTTGAGGGTGTTAGGGGTTATTGATGGGGGGTTGTTGGTGTTGGTAAGAGGGGCTAGCTGTTGGGCGTCAGGGTAATCCGATTTGCACGGATGACTTCTCGGTGTAAGGGAGATGCTTTTCTGTCTTAGCTATACTCTGATTTATTCCAAGTGCACCTTCCGGTACACTTACCATGTTACGACTTGCCTCCCCTTTGCAGTTTTAGGGTTTTAAGTACTTAGAGTAGTAAGCTTGGGGAGAGTGACGGGCGGTGTGTGCGCGCTTCAGGGCCGGTTTCAGCAGAACGCTCTATTTTCTGCTTACTGCTAAATCCTCCTTCAGATGCGTATTTCAGTGCATCGTTCGTATTTCACTATGTTAGGGAATGTAGCCCATTTCTTCCCCTTCCATACGCTACACCTCGACCTGACGTTTTGGGCTATGCCAATCTTGCTTACTATAAGTCCTTCATAGGGTAAGCTGACGACGGTGGTATATAGGCGGGGGAAACAAGGAAAGGTGAGGTTGAACGGGGGTAATCGGTTCTAGAACAGGCTCCTCTAGGTGGATCTAAAGCACCGCCAAGTCCTTTGGGTTTTAAGCTGATGCTCGTAGTCCCCGGGCGGATAGTAGGGGTAGTTTACTATCAATGTTTATGGCTAGGCATAGTGGGGTATCTAATCCCAGTTTGTGTCATAGCTTTCGTGGGTTCAGATTGTTTAAAGCCACTTTCGTGGTTGGGCTTCTAACCCTCGGGTGCGTATAACAGCTCTGAGGGCGTTCGGCTTTAGTTTTGGGTAAATCTTAACCACTCTTTACGCCGGTGTCTATCAACTTGGGTCTCTCGTATAACCGCGGTGGCTGGCACGAGTTTTACCGGCCCTCTTAGCTTTAACTAAGTCAAGTTTTCACTTATGGCTTAATGTTTATCACTGCTGAGTTCCCTTGAGGGTGTGGCTAAGCAAGGTGTCATGGGCTTGGGTGGGTTGTGCCTGATACCAGCTCCTTGTTCCCAAACAGGGAACTGTAGGGCATTCTCACAGGGGTGCGGATACTTGCATGTGTAAGTCTAGCTAAAGTTGATAGTAAAGTCAGGACCAAACCTTTGTGCCTGCGGAGCTTTCTAGGGCTCATCTTAACATCTTCAGTGTCATGCTTTAATTAAGCTACGCTAGC